ATGATTATTGATCAATAATCATAGTGGAATCATTCCTTGATAGAGATAGGAGACATAATTTACATGGATATAGTAAGTCTCGCTTGGGCTGCTTTAATGGTAGTCTTTACATTTTCCCTTTCGCTCGTAGTATGGGGGAGGAGTGGACTCTAGAGACACTATCATAATTGTAAATTGATTTATATTATATAAACCTATATTATATCTGTATACAATATTGGATAGTGTGTAGAAAAAACTATAGATATTATATTTATATTTCTACACACTATCTCATCATTTCTTCAATTATTGACAAGAACTAATAATTCTAGTTTCATTAAAATTAATTATTTTGACTGGCTGTTTTTACGTAAATGATAAGTAAAAAAGCGGTAGGAACTAGAATGAACAGTGTAGTAGCAATAAATGCGAGAATATTAACTTCCATAATCTCATTTTTTTTTGTTTCGCAATAACTCGGGATCTAATCCCATAGAGATGAAAAATTTGATTCCTGTAAATTCAATAAGTTAATTGTATCCTGATGATGCCAAATGGATCAAAATATTATGAATAACAATAGATCTAATCTATCAAATCAATTAATTGTCGAGAATTTAATAGTATAACATAGGAAGACTTTTTATCCATACTAAATCAAAAATTCAATTTCTAATCCAATTCCAATATAGAATGCTATTGAATTTTTCGTCCTTTTCCATTCTTTCTTTTCTATAACCTACCTTCTTCGTTCTACTTACTTAATACAGACAATTAATTTAAGTATCCGACGAGGTATCAGATGACCGGTATTCAATGGGTCAGGTCACACCTAAGACCCAAACAATATAAGTGAGATGGAAAAAGGACGGATTAAAAGATCTAATATTCCAACAGATTTACTAAAAAGGGGTACCTTGCTTGGTCTTTTATTTATTATTTATGAAAAAAAAAAATTAAATAATTTTAATTAAGATTATTATATATTATATATAATTTATGATTTTAAATTATAAATTAATAGATTTCATTAATATTAATTATTAATATAATTAATTAATATAATATCCTCTTCTCTGTTCTTGGATTGGGGGAGAACACATACATAAAAAAATTAGCATGCGATTTGAATGAGATAGATTTTTTTAATTAAAATATAGAGGATACACAAGTCGGAGTTGGAATTGGAAAAGGGCGCAGTTAAAAATAAAAAGGCGCTCTGTTCCGCCGAGGTAATTATGTTAAGTTCATTGTATATTGTACAACAAAGGAATACAATTTTTGTATGTACTCCTGGTAAAAATATGGGCACTCTACTCCATTTCATTATTCAAGACCAATCAAAAAATAAAGTCAAATGAATAACGAATATGGTATCTCTTAATCTTAAAATACTGACATAGAGTAATATAACCGATCGTACCAATCAATCTAGGTATGTCTCTTCCTTATCAATCGGTACTATTCCGTAGTGAAAGAAATGAAAATTCCCGCATTTCTTTTGTTTGATGATAAATATAAAAATATCAATGTGAAACGAAAAAAAAAAAATAAGGATTCTTAGATCTTGCTCCCTGTCCCACTTTTCTGTAAAAAGTGGGAGATGAATTGATAAATTCATCGGATCCTAGTTCGGGACTGACGGGGCTCGAACCCGCAGCTTCCGCCTTGACAGGGCGGTGCTCTGACCGATTGAACTACAATCCCAGCGAGGTGTATGGCATACATATTCTTATGGTTTCATAAGAACATTCTATTCGTCTCGTCGTGTTGTAACAGAAACAAAAATGATATACTGATACCATATCCACATGGATATGAACTATAGCAATAATTACTAGTAACCGGTGGTTCTTTTTTTTTTATTGTCAAAAATGACTAATTAAAAAATATGGATAGATCAAAAAAATGGTTGATCTTTATTTTGACGGATAGGACATTTCTATTTCTGGAGGACAAATTAAACTGGTTAGATCGTATTCAATGGAGCGGCGAATTATTGGGCCGAGCTGGATTTGAACCAGCGTAGACATATTGCCAACGAATTTACAGTCCGCCCCCATTAACCGCTCGGGCATCGACCCAGGAAGAATTAATTCTAGGTTTAGTTATAATCCATGATATGATCAACTTCCTTTCGTAGTACCCTACCCCCAGGGGAAGTCGAATCCCCGCTGCCTCCTTGAAAGAGAGATGTCCTGAACCGCTAGACGATGGGGGCAGATCCGCCCGACCATCAGCATACTATGCTGATAGTATGATAAGTTTTTTGGAATTGTCAATATACAATATAATTATAATATATTATATAACTAGATCAAAAGAGTCTTTTCTACTTTGAAATTTTTAACATTAATATACATAAATCTAGATAACTTTAATTTACAATACAGATTAATATAGATATATATATTATTATGTATTATAATACAATGCATAGCATAGTATTATATAATATATATACAGATTAATGAAACAAAGTTATAGTAGTAGGATTGGGTAGTGCTTGATCCGACAG